CATTTGTAAGTATATCGTATCTATAGACTTGTGATAAGAGAGAAAGGTTTCTGTCCGGATCCGTTTGTGAAAGAGTAGAGTGAATAAGAAACATAACTAATTTGGAACCGATGACGAAATAAAGAGGTTAGGTAGTAAAATGGGCTCTTTTCTTTTTATTGGGGATAGAGGGACTTGAACCCTCACGATTTCTAAAGTCGACGGATTTTCCCCTTACTATAAATTTCATTGTTGTCGGTATTGACATGTAGAATGGACTCTATCTTTATTCTCGTCCGATTAATCAGTTCTTCAAAAGATCTATCCGAGGAGTGAATGATTTGATCACTGAATATTCGATTCTTCCTTCAATTTGGAATCGATTCACAAGAATTCTTCCATTTTTCATATAAAAAAAATACGGAATCGGATCGTGATTAATTGTTTGATATTTCAGTACGTATATAGGATAGGGTCATCCTTTCTGGAATTTCGATAGAAGGATTCCTATACCAATGTTAATCAACTCCATTCGTTAGAACAGCTTCCTTTGAGTCTCTGCACCTATCCTTTTTTTGGTTCTCGCTTTCTGAACCCTTGTTTTCTGAAAACAGGATTTGGCTCAGGATTGCCCATTTTTAATTCCAGGGTTTCTCTGAATTTGGAAGTTATCACTTAGTAGGTTTCCATACCAAGGCTCAATCCAACCAAGTCCGTAGCGTCTACCAATTTCGCCATATCCCCTTATGAGACCGAGATCTCATTGTGATCCCATCCCCCTCTTTCATTTATTTATGTCGGAACCGTTGAATTCATTAGATACTGATTCCTAATATCGAAAAAAAGTCTACTCCTATTTTATTATTTTATTTATTTGATTTTGATTTCTTGTCCCTATTCTCTATCGGAAGACCCGTATTTGGTCCCATCAGAAATGATTCTATCATTGATGTATCTGCAATTCAATATGGATAGAGATATCCCACATATACATACCCTCCCCCCCTCTCATTTTTCCCGCGCGATTTTTAATACTGGAACGGTCGATATTCATTTTTTTTTTTCGTTCTACCTCCCCCCTTTCTGAATGAAACCAGCGAAATGTCTCATTATGTCTGGATTGCATCCTTATCTTATCCTTTCCTTAGTACCGATCTGCTCTAATATGATTAATCTAATCTGCTATAACTAACTGCTATAAATTAAGTATAATATATAAATTAAGAATTAAAAAAAACATTCTATATAGATATAGTTAGTTAGTTCTATTGCACTTATTTCTGTTATGTGAGCCCGCTTAGCTCAGAGGTTAGAGCATCGCATTTGTAATGCGATGGTCATCGGTTCGATTCCGATAGCCGGCTTTTCAATATTCTTTGATCTCAAGGAATATTGAAAAGACTCCTCTCTTTTTTTCTTTTAAAAATGTCGGGTCACCGATCTATTATGTCGTAGCAACTTCCAACTATGAATAAAAAACGGATTTGATTGGAGCAGTTAAATCTCTACACTACAGAACAAATCAAGAAAGGGGTCCTTCACTTCCTATATATACAAAATAATCCGGATATTGATACAATCCATCTCGTTCTTCTTTTGTAGTCTTCTTTTGTAGTACTTCAATAGATTTAGTTTCGTTTATCGTTTAGTTCAGTCTTAATTTAAGTTTATTCTGTAAAATCAAATTTTAACAAGGAGTCTTTATGTCTCGTTACCGAGGGCCTCGTTTCAAAAAAATACGCTGTCTGGGGGCTTTACCGGGACTAACTAGTAAAAGACCTAGATCCGGAAGTGATCTTAGAAACCAATCACGTTTCGGGAAAAGATCTCAATATCGTATTCGTCTAGAAGAAAAACAAAAATTGCGTTTTCATTATGGTCTGACAGAGCGACAATTGCTTAGATATGTTCGTATTGCCGGAAAAGCCAAAGGGTCAACAGGTCAGGTTTTACTACAACTACTTGAGATGCGTTTGGATAACATCCTTTTTCGATTAGGTATGGCTTCGACCATTCCTGGAGCCAGGCAATTAGTTAACCATAGACATATTTTAGTTAATGGTCGTGTAGTAGATATCCCAAGTTATCGCTGCAAACCCCGAGATATTATTACTGCAAGGGATGAACAAAGATCCAGAGCTCTGATTCAAAATTATCTTGATTCATCGCCCCGCGAGGATTTGGCAAAACATTTGACTTTTGACTCATCCCAATATAAAGGATTAGTAAATCAAATAATAGATATTAAATGGATCGGTTTGAAAATCAATGAGTTTCTAGTCGTAGAATATTATTCCCGTCAGACTTGAACCTAACTAAAATAACAAAGCTTCGGACCATTTTGCCCCCCCCTCTTTTTTTTTTTTTCACCGAAGAAGGGGTTTGATTCGGATTTTTCTCCCATTCACGTATCACAAATGGATCAGCAGTGAGATTTTCATTCCTTTCCACTCTTTCCGGTATTTTCCGTACTGCAGTAATTAGGAATAGAGAATCTCTATCAAATAAGGGTCTTACTGTT